TTTGTACGATAAATATGTAGAAAGCCTATTTTCGTTCTAGTATTTACTTTACTGGCGGATTGGATCTTTCTTTCCCTCTTTCTATAGTGGAGATAGTCGCACGTAATGACAGATCACGGCCATGTTATTCAAAGCTTGTGGTAAGAATGGGTTTCGTTCGAGTGCCCGGAAATAATATTCCAAAGCTTTCGTATGTTCTCCGTTGCTTGTGTGGATAAGGCCTATGTTATAGAGTATATAACTTCGATCATAGGGATCAATTTCGAGTCGCGTAGCTTCATAATAATTATGTAAAGCTTCCGCATAATTTCCTTCGGATTGAGCTGACATCCGTTACGGTTGTTCATTCTAGTCAAATAATCCCCGTTCCAGAACCGTACGTGAGATTTCAATCTCATACGGCTCCTCCCTTCTGTACATAATGAATGATAAGAATCCATGGAATCAAAAAAAAGATATTGCAAGATTCTCATTATGAACTGACAGGGGCTAGTATTTTTACAAGAAATTTCTAGCCAGCCTTCCTGCAAGAGGTTTTTTCGTAACATCCAGCGTATTGGTGGTAGATAGAAAAGGTAACTCCAACAATTTCTTTGTCCTCAACGCCTCCTATTTCCAGGAATGAGTCACTTCAACAGACTTCGATGGTTCTACGGGTATCCAAAGTACGAACGAGATGGATGTTTGTTGTCCCAACCACTCTTTCTTGTTTGTTAGTCCCGATCCCATAAGGAAAAGGGGGTAAGTTCGAACTCAAGTTTTCTTATTGTTGATTCCTAGGTGTAGTGCTTCTTCCTCTATGCCGCCTATTGGGATTAGTGGAGTAGGATTGACTTGTAAGAACCTATAGGTGGAACCTTTCGCTCAATACTCAAATTGAACATGGAAGCATCTGAGGCTGCATCACTCGGGGATACACGATAGAAGGAATTGTTCTATTTCCAAACTTCACCTTCACGAAGCGTAGGTTTCTTTCGGGTATCTTTTAAGATATTAATAATTTAAAAAGATAGAAGAATCTTTTTTTGTTCTATCCCAAATCATGTGCCATTCTCGCTCGTAAGAATGAGAATTGTAAATAAATAAAAAGAATCAAATCGCACCATCTCTGTAATAGGTGAATGCCTCTTTTTCTCCTGAAGTTGTCGGAATTATTCGTAATAAGATATTGGCTACAATTGAAGAGGTCTTATCAATAAAATTTCCATTTATCCGTGATCTAGGCATAGTTCACAATCCACTCCCTAATTCTTCTCATTCCCTTTCGTAGGAAAAGAATCCCACAAACAAAGGAATTGGACCGTACGAAATCCCACAAAAAAGACTCGTTCAAAAAAATGAATTTTTTATCCCCCGAGCTACGAATCTTTCTTTGCGAACAATAATCGATCGTCTTCACTTTAGGTAACTAGTTTACCCTCTTCCTCTTATGGCTCCCCGTAGCCTTCGATTCTCATATCACTTTCTGCACCTTCTAGTTCTAGGACCAAGTCGTCAATCCGTTGGGGTTTTTCCTTCCAGTTAGCCAAGTCAACTTCGATTCTCAGATCTCAGATCACTTTCTATACCTTCTAGGATGCAGTTCTGAAGTTCTAGGCAGTTCTTCTTACAGGAAGCCAAGGCGCTTTCGGTCCTCTCCAGCTTGGATTCGAGCTCTAGATTGTCTAGATCTCGGCATAGTTTTTCCTCAGAGAGGCATAAGTTTTCCTCAAACAGATTTTGAGCTCGCTCCTCAAATCCTTGATTTGGCTCTCCGACCTCCTCGAGAACTTTTCCAAGTGGAGGCACTCCTCCTCCTTATCTTGGAGGCGCGTCTTTCCGTCAGCCAATTCCTTTTCTATCATTGACAGCTTGGATTCAAGGCTGCTATAATTTTGCGAGAGGGCCTTGGATGCGCCATCCACAGTCTCAAGCTTTTCCTGCAAATCTTGGATTTGGATCTTTGACTTCCTAGAGAGCTCTCGGTAGGAATCCCGAGAGCTTAGGAGCTTTCTTTGCGTAGAGAGGCGGAACGCGGCTAAGCCGCGCAACTGGATGTTCTTTCGTACCATCTCGGAGGCGAGGGAACCATTTTGTTCCCATAGAATCTGGGACTGGTCTCGGGGATCGAGAGGACCCTCATTGATGTCGAGGTTGTGCCATGAAGGTGTGAGCCCAAAAAGGACGTTCTCGTCCGTTTTCCAGGTCTGGGTTGCCATCCGATGGCCCCTCCGCTGATTGATGGGCCGAACTATCCCAAACGTTTTGGGGACTTTCCGTGAATCCTGTTTCCGGAAGTACCTGACTTCCGAAGGCATAGTCCTAGTGAAGGTTAAGGGAGCCCTAGTTTGGGTGGCACCCCAAGAGCCGACCGTGCAAATGAAAAAAAAAAGAGAATCATGCTAGGAAAAAGTCCCAAGAACCTGCTCAATTGTGGGATGAGATTGACCCGTTGCATCAGTACACCCAAGAGTTTCCTCGCTTTGGTGAAAATTTGAGAGAGTAGCGTCACAAGTGAAGTTCTAAGATTGATCCGATGGATCAGTCGACATAAAACGATTATGGGCATTGGGATCCGGGGAATGTGTGATTTTACTTTTTATATGAAAGCGCAGGGATCTATCTATTTTCAATAATTCGCGATTTACTGGGTTTCTAGTCCATAATCAGAACATCAGATTTTGTAGGAGAGATGGCCGAGCGGTCCAAGGCGTAGCATTGGAACTGCTATGTAGGCTTTCGTTTACCGAGGGTTCGAATCCCTCTCTCTCCGTCCTTTCACGGAATTCATGAACCTTATTGACCACAATGTATCAAATGAAATACTTACAGCAAGGGAATGTTTCTTTGCTATAGATTCTCGATGACTCATTTTTATAGTTTTGTAGTACGGAAAAATACTGGAAAGAGCGGCCAAGGAATGAAAATATCCCCGCCGATCTATGATACATAACTGGGAACCCCCCTATACTTAGGGCAAGGGATTTTGTTTTGTCAAAAAGGGGGCCAAAATTTTCGAAGCTTTGTTCTTTTAGTTAGGTTCAAGTTTGACGGGAATAATATTCTACAACTCGTAACTCTTCGATTTTCAAACCAACCCGACGACGAGCTATTATTTGCTTGACTAATCCTTTATATTGGGCTGAGTGAAGAGTCAAATGTTCTGGCACTTTCTTCTGGGAGGATGAAGCAAGAGAATTTTGAATGAGAGCTCTGGTTTTTTGTTCATCCTTCGTTGTAATAATATCTCGGGGTTTGCAGCGATAACTTGGGATATCTACTAGACAACCATTAACTAAAATATGTCTATGATTAACTAATTGCCGGGCCCCAGGAATGGTCGAAGCCATACCCAGTCGAAAAATTATGTTATCCAAACGCATTTCAAGTAATTGTAGTAAAACCTGACCTGTTGATCCTTTGGTTTTCCCAGCGATACGAACGTATTTAAGTAATTGTCGCTCTGTCAGACCATAATGAAAACGCAATTTTTGTTTTTCCTCTAGACGCTTCCAATATTGAGATTGAGATTGAGATTGAGATTTTTTGTTGTTCTTTTTCTTTTGACGATCAGGGCGGCGAGTAGGCACTTTACTGGTTAGTCCCGGTAAAGCCCCCAGACGGTTTATTTTTTTGAGACGAGGCCCTCGGTAACGAGACATAAAGACTCCTTTTTTTTATTGAAAATTCAATTGACTAAATTAAGACTGAACTAAATGAGAAACGAAGCAAAATCTATTGAAGTACTGGACTACAAAACTACAAAGAAGAATGCGATGAATTGTATCACTGAATTGTATCAATGAATTGTATCAATATTCAGACTCTTTGGTCTCTATAGCAAGGTAAGAATACTTTTCTTGATTTGTTCCTAACTGCTCGAAGCTTTTTTTTTTTTTTATTCATAGTTTTTTTTATTCATAGTTGGAAGTTCTTAGGACATACTAGATCAGTTACTTTTTAACTGACGGTAAAGAAGTCTTTTCAATATTCCATTCCTTGGTGTCAAGGAGATATTCCTGTTTCAAAATAGAAAATCGAACAAATAAAAAAGCCGGCTATCGGAATCGAACCGATGACCATCGCATTACAAATGCGATGCTCTAACCTCTGAGCTAAGCGGGCTCACATAACAGAAATTTTGCATAAGAATTCCGCAAACTGCCAGGATCTTAGCTGTTCAGAAACCCTCTAGCATATAGAAAGAATAGAAATCAAATTCAGAATGAATATTCTCTAACAAGAAATCTCAAATAGAATTTTGGATCCTTTTTCAATTGAAATCAAATCAAAAATCAATCGAATTTCTCTTTTGATTTTTGATTTCTCATTGATTCTAGTTCTCCGTTTTCATTTTTAGTTATAGGATTCTCTTTTCTATTTACTATTTATATGAATATGATTCTAAAGAATCAAGATAATAAGGATAGAATACAGAACAGAAAAAAAAATGAGATATTCCTCTGGTTTCATTCAGAGCGATAAGACAACAAAGAATCGACCGTTCAAGTATGAAAAACAGAACTTTAATAATGAGAAGAAGAGAGGCATATATTCTGTGGTATAGATCCATCCATGTTGAATTGCGGATTCATCAATGCTAGAATCATTTCTGATTGGACCAAAGACCCATTCTCCGATAGATAAGGATCGATAAGATCCATAAAAAATCAAATAGGAGTAAACGGATAAACTTTTTAGATATAGAATCCGATCTACTGAATTCAAAGGTTCCGGTATAAGCAAAAATGAAAGAAAAATGAGAAAGAAAAGAAAGAGGGGGAAGGGGATCCTAGTTTCAAAAGAAAAAAGGGGATATGGCGAAATTGGTAGACGCTACGGACTTGATTGGATTGAGCCTTAGTAGGGAAACCTACTAAGTGAAAACTTTCAAATTCAGAGAAACCCTGGAATCAAAAATGGGCAATCCTGAGCCAAATCCTATTTTCAGAAAAAAAAGGGGGGTTCCGACAACAAGAATCCAAAAAGGATAGGTGCAGAGACTCAACGGAAGCTGTTCTAACGACTGGGGTAGACTTTGGTGCTAGAGGAATCATTCCAAGAAAGGGATGAAGTATGAACGTAGATACATACGTATACTGAAATAATCAAACGATTCCTATGAAATCTTCCCCGAATCCTTCTTTTTTTATATGAAAAATGGAAGCATTATTGTGAATCGATCCCCACTAATTCAGTGATCAAATCATTCATTCCATAGTTTGATAGATCTTTTAACGAACTGATTAATTGGACGAGAATAAAGATAGAGTCCCATTCTACATGTCAATAGCAATACCGACAACAATGAAATTTATAGTAAGAGGAAAATCCGTCGACTTTAGAAATCGTGAGGGTTCAAGTCCCTCTATCCCCAATCACACTCAAAAAAAAGGCCCATCCCCCTAAAATCTATCCGCTTTTTCATCAGCGGTTCCATTGTTTCTGATTCACTCTACGGTTTGCCAACTGGATCGGAGCAGAAATGCTCCTCTGTTATCACAAATCCTTGAGATGTACGATATACGTACAAAAGAACATCTCTGAGTAAGGAACCCCCGTTTGAATCATTCACAGTACATATCCGGATTCTTAATTCAATGAAACTTACAAAGTATTCTTGTTGAAGATCTCAGAAATTCCCTGGGTAATACTTTGTCATTTGGAATGCTTTTTAGGTCTCTTTCATTTGAATTGACAGAGACCTAATCCATCTAGTAGGATGGGTATGATATGTCGGGAAGGGTCGGGATAGCTCAGCTGGTAGAGCAGAGGACTGAAAATCCTCGTGTCACCAGTTCAAATCTGGTTCCTGGCATGTAGTTACTAATAGATACTCATCCAAATTCGATATGCATCATCAGACATATTGGTTAATAGTCTAGACCACGACCCATACTTCTCCATCTAGGTGTCTAGAGATATACCTCCCTTTCTTTTTGTAGATAAGAAAAGAATTCGATGCTGTTTCGGCTTCTTTTTTCTTTGTTTCTATGATGCCTCTTCTCATTCAAACAAAAAAGAAAAATCCTTTCTATCCAAAAAGTCAAGTTAGTTGTTTGAAAACCCAACAGTCCGATCTTAAGGAGTGAATAGGTGGGAATAGGCAAGATTCATTCCAGATATAGTCCAAATAGAATCTCAGCAACCTCTTTCGTTTTTTCTTTCCCATTCCCTTTCGCCACTCGCTCCTACGTGACTTTTGAGAGCCCATCTAAGTGCTATGCGCGGTACAAAGTTCGTGGTGCAGAACTCTTTTTTTGTTCATTTTTGTAGCCCGGCTCCCCCAAAAGAAAGATCGTCCCATTGAGAGATTGGGTTGAGAGATGGGAAAGCAGGATGGAAACGCCAACGGGCGATGGTAATGGCGCAGGCGAGGGTTTTCTCACTGATAGTGAGGAGACCCGCGAGGATGATCCGGGGGTTTATGCAGGGGTTTATGCAAGTAGGATGCAACTCGTTGAAACTAAGTGGATCAATGCATTCATTTCATTTTCAGTAGAGCTAGTTTCAATTTCAAATCGATCCGCAGATGTCTGAAACCAAAACGCAAGGTATCTATATGTATGTATAAATCGAAATATACATAGTGAGATCCGATGAAGCAGATGCTTTTTTTTAGATCTTATCTAATCAATTGGATGAACTCAAGGTTCCGAGAATAATTGGGCTTGTGTGACTTTAGGTTGTGGAATATGCGAAAAGATATGGCTACATCCATAAGAGCTCTTCTCATTTGTCTTTTTTTTTTGTGGGATTTCGTACAGAAAGATTTATATGAGGGTGGGAGGTCCTTTATTGCAATGAATCAAAAAAAACCTGGGAAAGGTTGGCTATCATTTTTGTGGAACGGTATACTGATTACTGGAGTGGCAGCAGTGGGGCTCCCAGCGGTCGCTTGGGTTGGACTGTCGCTTTGGGGAGTCTTCGTCCGACGCCCACCGGTGAATCCTACGACCCCTCCGGGATCTTCCAGTACATTTGAAAGTCCGACGGATAATCCATCCGAAGGCAACTCGACTTCATTGGTGGAGGGACCTACTCCCGAGACTAGACTTGAGAATACTTCTGAGGAGGAAGGATTTCCCGTAGCGGTGCTGGATTGGCAGCAGCAAAAAGAACTTTTGGCCAAAAAATTGGAAGAAAGTCTTATTCGGAGCGCCGAACTCGAGTGCGAACTCGAGGAGCACGTAAAACGGGGCTCGAGCGAGGACGAGATTTCCCAAGTCCTCCAAGCTTTAACCAAGGAACAAAATTACCGGAAAACCGAAAATTTGGAGGATTCCCTCTTATCTCAAGACGAAATTGAAGACTTAGAAAGGGATCATCTAGAGGTTAAAGCAAGAACAATAGCAAAAGCCCGCGCTTCCGCTGCTCGGCGTGCAAAGCATGCGCGGCGTATTACGATTAGGTTGCGTAGGTTACGGGCAAGTTCCTCAAGAAATATGGCTCTCAGGAGCAATCAATCTCCCGCTTCTTCCGATTCTGAAAGTTTGAGGATTTCGGCAGGAGACGAAGAATCGGGCCACGAGTAAGTCTTTATGGACGGGCTAAGGCCACTCTTGGAATTGGAACGGGACTCGGTCCACTTTTCTAGACTTAATTATCTACTTATAATAGAGTTATAATAGAGAATGGATAGACTTCTCATAAGCTATCTTTCTAACAGGTAAAAATATGAACTCCGGGTATTTATTCTATGACAACTTTGAACTTACCCTCTCTTTTTGTGCCTTTAGTGGGCCTAGTAGTTCCGGCAATGGCAATGGCTTCTTTCTCTCTTCATCTTCAAAAAAACAAGATTCTCTAGATCCGATGCGATGGAACATCGATTTCTTTCAAGACCTGCACTTGATCATAATATCGATTTGTGGAATATGGTAAAAGATACGGCTTCTTCCGAACACATACCTAAGAGCTCTTCTCTTTCTTATGTGTGTGGAACCGTGATCTGTGGATAAAAGCATTCATTTCATTTTCAGTAGAGCTAGTTTCAATTTCAAATCGATCCGCAGATGTCTGAAACCAAAACGCAAGGTATCTATATGTATGTATAAATCGAAATATACATAGTGAGATCCGATGAAGCAGATGCTTTTTTTAGATCTTATCTAATCAATTGGATGAACGACTCCTAAAGGTTCACATAATAATCGTGCTAGTTGATGAGAGTTACTTTGGGAACAAAAAAAGGAAAGTAAAAATTCATTTGGGTTATTCTCTCAATTCCAATAAAAAGAAACTGGATCTAGTATGAACTCGCGATCAGAACGTATATGGATAAACCTTATAGCGGGGTCTCGAAAAACAAGTAATTTCTGCTGGGCCTGTATCCTTCTTTTAGGGTCATTAGGATTCTTATTGGTTGGAACTTCTAGTTATCTTGGTCGGAATCTGATATCCTTCTTTCCATCTCAGCAAATCTTTTTTTTTCCACAAGGGCTCGTGATGTCGTTCTATGGGATCGCGGGTCTTTTCATTAGCACCTATTTGTCGTGCACAATTTCGTGGAATGTAGGTAGTGGTTATGATCGATTCGATAGAAAAGAAGGAATAGTGTCTATTTTTCGTTGGGGATTTCCTGGAAAAAATCGTCGTATCCTCTTTCGATTCCTTATGAGAGATGTCCAGTCGATTAGAATCGAGGTTAAAGAGGGTCTTTTTCCTCGTCGTGTCCTTTATATGGAAATTCGAGGACAAGGTGCCCTTCCTTTGACTCAGAGTGAGGAGAATTTGACTCCAAGAGAAATGGAACAAAAAGCTGCGGAATTGGCCTATTTCTTGCGTGTACCGATTGAAGTATTTTGAAATGAACTGAACTCCGCATTGGAAAAGGCACTCAGAAATCCTCGTTTTTTTTTCTATTTTATTTATTGTCACTGAAGCTTGTTCAGAACGCGCATTCGAGCAAAGGGAAATGTAGATTCTAGGGAACAACCAGAAAACAAAGTGGTTTTTGTCCACCAAAACAAAAAACAAAATGAGTTTTTATCTGTATGGAAATAAACGCAATTGTTTTGTACTAATTAGTAACAAACAAACAACAAATCGAATCTACTACTAATAAGTCTAGATTCATCAAATGGATCAGAACATTTCAGAATACATAATTCATCGTTTTGGTTCCGATATTTTGGATTGATAGATTCCATACTGAACTGATGGATCATATTCAATGACCTCTCTTTTCTTTTGTCACTTGGTATTTCTTTTCCCTTCTTTTGTTTTGCTCCTGGATTCTCAAAGGATTGGATCATTTATAACTAGCATTTTTCTCTGGTTTTGCCACTCGTTTTTGATTTCATCATCACATCCATATTTTTTATAAATTTCCCTCAACTATTCCAGACTAAGCATAGCTGGCGAAACTTTTCGAAATAATGGATCCAAGCTAAGGGTTTTCTTTTGTCTCGAAGTCCGAATAGTATTCATGACTTGAAGTAGTTCTTTCGGGCATTCATCGATAAGGATGCAATTGCTTCGAATTTGACCAATTGAGATATCAGGAAACAATCTTTTTTGATTTCTTCATTCCACTTCGACGCGGAACCTTACCCTATTTCTATATTCAAGGACAAACATAAAACTTAAAAAAAAGGGGGGGGTAAATTCATAAGTTAGGTATAGATTCGATACCTTGTTATCGAACTGATATTTCATAGAAATAGCAGATTGGATAAATTCGACGAATGGGGTGGTTTCATTAGCAATTCACAGATTTTAAATGCCACAAAAAAAAGCATTCACTAACCTCCCATATCTTGCATCGATAGTTTTTTTGCCCTGGTGGATCGATCTCTTAGTTCAAAAAAGTCTGGAATCTTGGGTTACAAATTGGTGGAATACGAAACAATCCGAAACTTTCTTGAATAATATTCAAGAAAAGAATGTTCTAGAAAAATTCATAGAATTAGAGGAACTATTCCTTTTGGACGAAATGATAAAGGAGTACCCGGAAACACATATACAAAAGCTTCGTCTAGGAATCCACAAAGAAATGATACAATTGGTCAAAATGCATAATGAGAATCATATCCATAGCATATTACACTTCGTAACAAATATAATATGTTTCGCTATTCTAAGCGGCTATTCGATTCTGGGTAATGAAGAACTTGTCATTCTAAATTTTTGGGTTCAGGAATTCCTCTATAACTTAAGCGACACAATCAAAGCCTTTTCTATTATTTTATTAACCGATTTATGTATCGGATTCCACTCGCCCCATGGATGGGAACTCATGATTGGTTCTGTCTACAAAGATTTTGGATTGGATCATAACGATCAAATTCTAGGGGTTCTTGTTTCCACTTTTCCAGTCATTCTAGATACAATTTTGAAATATTGGATCTTCCATTATTTAAATAGCGTATCTCCGTCACTTGTAGTGATTTATCATTCAATGAATGACTAAAAAGCAATACACCGATATTAACCCAATTAGAATGTTTGTTACTTCTTACAAAAACAAACCATTCAAAATCTTACTAACTTTTTTCTATTTCTACCCATCTAGGAAAATCCTCCTGTATTACAGTAAAATGATTCCAGTACAATAACAATAACAGAATCAGAGATAGGGAACTATACTAGCAACCTACCCAATCTATTGTAGAAATTTTCGTGCTCAATGATTGGACCATGCAAAATAGAAATACCGTTTCTTGGATAAAGGAACAGATGACTCGATCCATTTCTCTATCTATCATGATTTCTCTATCTATCATGATAGATGTAATCACTCAGACATCTACTTCATATGCATATCCCATTTTTGCGCAGCAGGGCTATGAAAATCCACGAGAAGCGACTGGGCGTATTGTATGTGCCAATTGCCATTTAGCTAATAAGCCCGTGGATATTGAGGTTCCACAAGCGGTACTTCCCGATACTGTATTTGAGGCAGTTGTTAGAATCCCTTATGATACGCAACTGAAACAAGTTCTTGCTAATGGAAAAAAGGGGTCTTTGAATGTGGGGGCTGTTCTTATTCTACCTGAGGGATTCGAATTAGCTCCCCTCGAGCGTATTTCTCCCGAGATGAAAGAAAAGATGGGCAATCTGTCTTTTCAGAGTTATCGCCCCACTCAAAAAAATATTCTTGTAATAGGTCCTGTTCCTGGTCAAAAATATAGTGAAATCACCTTTCCTATCCTTTCCCCCGACCCCACGATTAAAAAAGACGTTCACTTCTTAAAATATCCTATATATGTAGGTGGGAACAGGGGAAGAGGTCAGATTTATCCTGATGGGAGCAAGAGTAACAATACAGTCTATAATGCTACAGCTGGAGGTACAATAAGCAAAATCATACGTAAAGAAAAGGGGGGATATGAAATAACCATAGTGGCTGCATCGGATGGACGCCAAGAGGTTGATATTATCCCTCCAGGACTAGAACTTCTTGTTTCAGAAGCTGAATCTGTTAAGCTTGATCAACCATTAACAAGTAATCCGAATGTAGGTGGATTTGGTCAGGGAGACGCAGAAATAGTACTTCAAGACCCATCCCGTGTCCAAGGCCTTTTGTTCTTCTTGGCATCTGTTATTCTGGCACAAATATTTTTGGTTCTTAAAAAGAAACAGTTTGAGAAGGTTCAATTGTCCCAAATGAATTTTTAGAGGCACAACATAAAGTTCGTAAACAGAGCCAAAATCTTGTTGATCGATGCAATTCTTGTATGGTAAAAAAGAAAAAAGAGAAGCCTTTTTTTCGACTATTTTTCTTCGAGATGCCGGGAAGTACTTGTATTCCCCTGCTAGACCTAAATAAGAAATAGACAGAAATAAGAAACGAGTAGGTATATTGTGAATAAGAGTATTTGCCTTGAACCTGACTCCCCCTTTTCAATCCAAATGGGGGATATTACTATCTCACTATTGTATGTAAAATTGTAAATCCCATGAAATATGAAATACCTTAAAGGTTTTCTCGTGTACTCGAAAAAAGGAAAAGAAATAATAGACAGAAGCAGGAGGGAATCTAAAGCAAGGGTAAATCAAATAAAGGGAACAATTGATTCTAGGAGGGATTACTTGTCTTTCTAAGCTTCGCCACAAGAAAAGGAAAAAGGAATTTGCAACCTTTTTGACTAAGGATTCTTGATCCCCTTACGTCAAAGAGTGCTATTTTTAGCTTTTTCTAGGGTTATTGGAACCACTTTGTTTAGATGTATAAAAAGAAGTGGGCAAGCAAAAAAAAGGGGGGAGGGGGTGAAGTCACTCCATTAGTAAATAGAACTTCTTCCAGTAACTTATCAAAGAGTCAAAAAGGGAAACTTTGATGAGATAATAAACGAAATAGAAATAGAGTAAGATTCGATTAGTATAGAATAGTATAGAAATGATTTCCATGATCTCTCATCTACAGGAATTGAGATTCTGTTATCTAGAAAAGAAAATCGACCGACTTCTTCTTTCTTCTACCTTCGGAAGAATTGAAACTATGAAGGAAGAGATATTCTCAATCTAATTCGAAATCATCATAAAAAAAAAAATGGAATGGAGTAGGTTGAAACATC